TAGTTTATTTAGCTCCTTCATGCCCACTCTAACTAGTTATTTTGGTTTTCTATTAGTAGCTTTAACTATAACTTTAGTTATATTTATTAGTCTGAACAAGATACGACTTATTTGAAATTAATTCAATGAGCAATTCATAAAAAAAAAAATAGAATTTTTTTTTTTTGCAGTATTCCATTTTCTAGTTCCTTACCGTGTCAATTTCCAATTCTTGGTTATTGAGATTTATGGGCAATATGGATTAATATTTAAAGATAGATATTACCTCCTTTTTTCTCTTTTCAAACAAATTGAAATGATTGAAGTTTTTCTATTTGGAATCGTCTTAGGTCTAATTCCTATTACTTTGGCTGGATTATTCGTAACTGCTTATTTACAATATAGACGTGGTGACCAGTTGGATCTGTGATTAATTAATACCCTTTTTTTTGACCTCCTCCGTTTTTTAATCCACAGGAGGTCAAATTAAGATTGCTGTTCAAGCTTTTCCCTAAAATTTTTGACTTAACAAAACAAGAATGGGCTCACGCTCTGTAGGATTTGAACCTACGACATTGGGTTTTGGAGACCCATGTTCTACCAAACTGAACTAAGAGCGCTTTTTTATTACTTTTTTATTAAAAATTTATTACAAAAAAGAAAGCTGTAAGTAAAAAGATTCTTTTTTTTTTTTTTACTCCACTACATCTTGAATGCCTATACTATCTCATATAGAAACTATATTCTATATTATTATATAGAAATATATATAAATATATATATAAATAATAATATGATATAAAGCATATCATATTAATTTATGATTAGGTATGTCCAATTTTAATTGATCTCAATTGATCCCTTGTTATTGTATTGCTCAGAGGCGAAGTAATAAGTAGGGATGACAGGATTTGAACCCGTGACATTTTGTACCCAAAACAAACGCGCTACCAAGCTGCGCTACATCCCTTTCAATTGGTCTACAATGTCATTGTAGAGAATCCCTGTCTTGTTTTCCACATATTTATTTCATTTCACTTTCTCCATATTTTCTCCATTGAGATACATAACTTATCTTTTCATTTCTTCTTTTTTTTTGTCTCATATCATATAACATATAATACATATAATAATAAACTTATATACATATGAAAAAAAATACGAAATCCGCCGTAAATTTCGTGAATGCCCGGACGGAAAGAGACGTATTTTGAAAGAAGAGGAAAATCTTATCTATCAAATTATTGTACATTTCTCAATTTGAATTAAGAATTCCGCGTACAAAACAAATGCGAGTGTCCTTTAATTTAACTATATATATACATCTGATCATATATGTATTGCCGTTATGTATTACAATAAAGAATACAGAAGGAGAATTTTTTATGCGAGATCTAAAAACATATCTATCCGTAGCACCAGTAATAAGTACTCTATGGTTCGGGTCTTTAGCAGGTCTATTGATAGAGATCAATCGTTTTTTTCCGGATGCTTTGACATTCCCTTTTTTTTCATTCTAGTTATTAACACGGGGGGGGGGGGGTGAAGAAAATTAGAGACACAATTAAATATCTCTGGCTACTACCCCCTTTTTTCTAATTCGAATAAGTTAGAAAAGAGAAAGAATAAAAGTGGATTCAACCTCAGCCAAACACGGAACTGGGTTCAAGCTTCACGTAAATTAAAAAGTAAATTTACTTTAATTAAATCTTTAATTAAATTAAGAGAACAGAAGTGGAAATGCGGTTAGGGCAACAGTATCATACAAGAAGTTGAAATAAAATAAAAAGACTGTACTTCTATTCTTTCTAATGTAAATAGAATTTTTAATCATTGTATTACTTATTTTTACTTTTACTATATTGGTTGCAACAAAATCTTTCATAATTTGATTTCAAGTTAGTAACTTGTATTTTTTCCTTCTTTTCTTCTTCGTTTCGGATAGGAAAATAGAAGAGTTGAGTGAATAAAAACCAAAAGGAGGTTCATGGCCAATGGTAAAGACGTCCGAATAAGGGTTATTTTAGAATGTACTAGTTGTGTTCGAAAGAGTGTTAATAAGAAATCAATAGGCATTTCTAGATATATTACTCAAAAGAATCGACACAATAAGCCTAGTCGATTGGAGTTGAGAAAATTCTGTCCCTATTGTTACAAACATACAATTCACGGGGAGATAAAGAAATAGATGGAATCGATCAACTGCGTGTGACTTTTACAAGGAAGATGAAAAATGACATATTGACATATCATATATTAGCATATCATATGTTAATATATATATTTAAATAGAAATAAGCAAAATCCTATTTCTTAATTCGAAATCATTAGCATTTTTGATCCGATCAAAGGAAATAGGATTCGCGAAAAAAAGGAATAAAATAAACAAGCCATGGATAAATCCAAGCGACTTTTTCTTAAGCCCAAGCGATCTCTTCGTAGGCGTCTGCCCCCGATTGGATCGGGGGATCGAATTGATTATAGAAACATGAGTTTAATTAGTCGATTTATTAGTGAACAAGGAAAAATATTATCTAGACGGGTGAATAGATTGACTTTAAAACAACAACGATTAATTACTATTGCTATAAAACAAGCTCGTATTTTATCTTCATTACCCTTTCTTAATAATGAAAGACAATTTGAAAAAAACGAGTTGGTCGCTAGAACTACGGGTCTTAGAACCAGAAAAAAATAGGCTTACTCTTCAATTGAATCAAAATTTCAATCCGAACTCAAACGTCGGTTGATTTTTTGTTCGATAAAAATCCAGGAATCCGGATTTAATTGTCGTGTCGTAAAAAAAAAGAATTGGGGATAAAGTAAAAAAATAAATATTTTTTTATTGAATTATTGATAAATATTTTTTTATTGAATGTTTTTGTTCAGTTTGACTACTTGATCATATTATGTATTATGATCATATTTTATTATACTTATTTCTATTCTACCTTCCCGGAATTCATTTTCCAAGCAATTCCATGTCAAAGTCAAACATTCCGAAGGATTCTTTCCAATCTCCTTATTTTATCATGTCATTGGAAATCAGATAAAGGCAATTCCTATTTAATATAGCTAGTTGTGCAAGTATTTTACGATTAAGAAGCAACTGTCTCTTGTACAGATTGTTTATTAATCTACTATAACTACAGGATACCTCATTCTCGCGAATTGCTGCATTTATACGAGTCACCCATAAACACCGAAAATTTCTTTTGTGCCTATTTCTATCCCGATAGGCCGAAAACAAAGCTTTTATTTTTTGTTGAATAATAGTTCGAGTAAGTCTTGAATGAGCCCCACGAAAGCTTGATGTGAATAAACGAATTTTTGTTCTACGTCTCCGAGCTACATATCCTCGTCTAATTCTGGTCATTGAATAAACGAAACTTTGGTAAATAACTAATTGATTTCCTTTCTTTCAGTTATTCTTTTTCCCTTTTCTAGACTAACAAAACGGATTATTCCAATGTATAAAATAATAATTCCAACGGCTTTTGCTACTCTAACCTTCCCAACCACTATTTTTTCTTTTTTTTATAAGCATTTCGCCTTGAAATAAGAAATTTTATTGGTACTGGGTATCAAACAAAAATATAGTAAATAAAAATAAGTAGTAAATAGAAATGGATAAATAAATAGTGGGTTCCATCGTTTCTATGGTTATTTCTTAAACGGCGAGGTCCTCTCTATACACCGGAGCCCCTTACTTGATCGAATCAATGCTATTGTTAACTTGTACAGTTTACACTTTTGGGCTCTACCCATGAATTCCCCAGTAGTAGGTCTTTCACAACGAGATCCGCTTTTACAGTAACGGTATTTAATTATGTGGATTAGCTGATTAGCTGACCTTGTTAGTCCGTTCTTGCAAGAGTAGAGGCATCCATTTTCGGTTTTTTAATTTTAATAAGATTTGCCCTGCTTAACAGATAATCATTTGCTACCAATAGGGAATTCTTTCGCATTTTTAATTGAAAATTGAGGTAATTGAATTTGCACCAATAGAAACCATAAATTTGATACACAATAGAAGCATATTCTAGATCTTTTTTTTTCGTTTAAGAGAGTGAAGGAGAGTCTTCCATTCTATCCTATTCATCGGTACTGATCACGGATAGTGGAAAAATTTTTTCTTTTGTCCCAACCCACAATCTGAAATCTTAACGAGTCGCACATACACCCTAGTACATGTCCCTCGGCGCTGAGGGCATCCCCCGAGAGCGGGGGATTTGGTGACATTTCTGATTGGCTGTCTTGTGTTTCTAATAAGTTGTTTAATAGTTGGCATGTTGAATCGTATGCATAATGGGCTGGTTTAGATCGATCCTAACCGGATGATTATGAATTTTTTCTATATTCCTATTCTATTTTAATATTTTATTAAAATTAATAAAATTCAAATTAATAGAATATAGAATATGAAACCTCGGTAAGAAACTAAAATGGTAAGAAACTAAAATCTCAAATCGTGATTTGTGTGAAATTCCTGCTATTTTTTATGCAACTGCTACAAGATCAACAATTCCATGAACTTGGGCTTCTGCTGCTGACATAAAAACATCCCTTTCCATGTCTTCAGATACAACCCATAAGGGTTTGCCTGTTCTTTGTGCATAAACCCTTGTGAGGATTTCGCGCAGTTTCAGTAGTTCTTCCGCTTCCAGGACAAATTCTCCTATTTGTGCTTCATAAAAAGCAGCTATAGGTTGATGGATCATTACCCTGATGATATAAGATAATAATAGAATTGAACAACCGTACAGGCATTGCTTGCGCATTGCATACGGCTCTACAAGAGAATTCACTTTTACCGAAGAAAAATAGAGAGTCTACAAAGCCTCGGTCGGTAAATGATACAATGACCACCCTTTCCTTGGGAGGAATTAATAAAAACAAAATACTATGGTGGCTCCGTTGCTTTATTTCATCGGTGATTTAGCAATCCCAAAGTTTCTTTTTTTTTATTTGAAAAAAAAATGAAAAAAAGAATATAATCTTTTTTTTGTCCTCTTTCATAATTTATAATAATATAAATAGCATTTAAGAACCTTCTGGTGTGAAAACAAAAAAAAAAGTTTGTGACACTGAAATAGGCTCCCGATAAATAAGATAAAATCGGAACTGCCCTTAATATCTCATACTACTCTTTCAATACATAATCTAATGTTAAAACGAAATAAAAAAAATTTCTTATATTGAATTCGAAATGCCATGCTATTATTACTTAATATTCATATTTCATATGGCGAAGGCATAGCTTTCTTTTTTTCTTTGAAATAAAATAAAAAATAAAAACTCATTGGCGCCAAGCGTGAGGGAATGCTAGACGTTTGGTAATTTTTCCTCCGACCAGAATAAAAGATCCCATTGAAGCGGCTAATCCCATGCATACTGTTTGTACATCTGGTCGCACAAATTGCATAGTATCATAAATAGCTATTCCGGGTATTACCCATCCGCCAGGAGAGTTGATAAACAAATACAAATCTTTGATCTCACTTTCTGTACTGAGATATACCATAAGACCGATAAGTTGATTCGAGATCTCACTATCAATATCTTGACCTAAAAAAAGTAATCTTTCTCGATAAAGTCGGTTGATTAGGATCAAATTCTATCCCTTAGGAACCGTACATGCACCTTTTAATGCATACGGTTCATCAAAAATTGCGAAAAAAAGAATCAATATGTAGATCCCATTTAACGAATAACGAAGGGGTTTTTCCTCCATTTTTCAAGAAAGTTTCAAGAAAAATGGTTTTTTTACCCGTTTACCTATTTACCTATAAAGAATATAAATAAAATAATAAAATAATAAAAAAAAATTCATTAAACTTATCAAACTAACTTCTCATTGATGTATTCTTTCATCGGGATCCAATTCAAATCACGATAACATTCTCTTGTTCCTGAGTGGGCTTCTTTAATTCTTTTAGGTTTGTGCTCTACTCCGAGTAAAGATCTGCCCGATTTGGATTTGCACATATAGGGCAAATGCCCCCAATACCATTTCTTTTTGCTACAACTTCCTTTTTTTCAATTCATTTCACGTCTTCCACAAAATATTTGACGTATTTATCAAATTATTCGATTGATTATGATTTGTAGTTTGAAATTACTCCGATTTCTAATTTCTAATTTATAAAATATATAAATAGAATATGATACAAATAGTAATCATGGATATAGTACTAATGGGGTTTTTCTAAGCGGAGCCTGGATACTTCATTTTATTGTTCCAAACAAGCTAACCATAAATTATTCTAATTGATAATATTAATCTGAATACCTCCAAAGCATAGATCTAATTGAACTTTATTGCCACTTCACGCTCTAATTTTTGGATGATTTAATCAATCCTTCTTTGGTGAAATAGAGGATATCTCGATCGGGGTAGAGAACGGGGAAATCCCATAATGACCCAATGTCTCTGACAAGTCGCACTATACGTCAATCCAATTTGAACTATCCTCTCCGGGATTTCGAAAAGGGACTTTTGGAACACCAATAGGCATTAAATGAAATAAAAAAAAAATGAAGTACTCTATTTCACTTTGATGTGAAAGCGTAACAATGAATTTATTGTCTTTATAATATTATATGAATTTATTGTTTTAATAATATTATATTGGATATTGGCTTTTATTTTATTCTTTTTTCTATTTTCTTTATTTTTTTGTTTTATTTTATTTGTTATTTGCGCGGATTCGATAAGTTCATAACATAAAAAAAAAAGAAGACAAAATGAATAAAGTAAAATTCTTACGAATAGGCTCTTTGAATGATGAACAAATCCGTATGCATTCGCTCATCTAAAATGGAGTCAACCTCCCATTGCGTATTGGTACTTATCTGGTATAGAATAGATCTGCTTCTCTTTGTTCCTACAAACAGAATTGTGACATTCTGACTAAAATACTAAAAAAAAATGGAATCCTTTCTCCGAGATAATCCACTGAAAAAAGGGAGGTCCAGAACATAGTTTTTTCCAGTGCAATAAAGTTACATAGTGTCTATCTTTCGTTGATTAAGGGGGTATTCCATGGGTTTGCCTTGGTATCGTGTTCATACCGTCGTATTGAATGATCCCGGTCGTTTGCTGGCTGTCCATATAATGCATACAGCTTTGGTTGCTGGTTGGGCCGGCTCGATGGCTCTCTATGAATTAGCAGTTTTTGATCCTTCTGACCCTGTTCTCGATCCAATGTGGAGACAAGGTATGTTCGTTATACCCTTCATGACTCGTTTAGGAATAACCAATTCATGGGGTGGTTGGAGTATTACAGGAGGAACTATAACGAATCCGGGTATTTGGAGTTATGAAGGTGTGGCTGGAGCGCATATTGTGTTTTCTGGCTTGTGCTTCTTGGCAGCTATCTGGCATTGGGTGTATTGGGATCTAGAAATATTTTGTGATGAACGTACAGGAAAACCTTCTTTAGATTTGCCCAAGATCTTTGGAATTCATTTATTTCTCTCAGGAGTGGCTTGTTTTGGGTTTGGTGCTTTTCATGTAACAGGATTGTATGGTCCTGGAATATGGGTGTCTGATCCTTATGGGCTAACCGGAAAAGTACAATCTGTAAATCCAGCATGGGGTGTGGAAGGTTTTGATCCTTTTGTTCCGGGAGGAATAGCCTCTCATCATATTGCAGCAGGAACATTGGGCATATTAGCGGGCCTATTCCATCTTAGTGTCCGCCCGCCCCAACGTCTATACAAAGGATTACGTATGGGAAATATTGAAACCGTGCTTTCCAGTAGTATCGCTGCTGTCTTTTTTGCAGCTTTTGTTGTTGCTGGAACTATGTGGTATGGTTCAGCAACTACCCCCATTGAATTATTTGGTCCCACTCGTTATCAATGGGATCAAGGATACTTCCAGCAAGAAATATATCGAAGAGTTGATACTGGGATGGCTGAAAATCAAAGCTTATCCGAAGCTTGGTCTAAAATTCCTGAAAAATTAGCTTTTTATGATTACATCGGAAATAATCCCGCAAAGGGTGGATTGTTCAGAGCAGGCTCAATGGACAACGGGGATGGAATAGCTATTGGGTGGTTAGGACATCCTCTATTTAGAGATAAAGAAGGGCGTGAGCTTTTTGTACGTCGTATGCCTACTTTTTTTGAAACATTTCCGGTTGTTTTAGTAGATGGAGACGGAATTGTTAGAGCCGATGTTCCTTTTCGAAGGGCAGAATCGAAGTATAGTGTTGAACAAGTAGGTGTAACTGTTGAGTTCTATGGTGGTGAACTAAATGGGGTCAGTTATAGCGATCCTGCTACTGTGAAAAAATATGCTAGACGCGCACAATTGGGTGAAATTTTTGAATTAGATCGTGCTACTTTGAAATCCGATGGTGTTTTTCGTAGCAGTCCAAGGGGTTGGTTTACTTTTGGACATGCTTCGTTTGCCTTGCTCTTCTTCTTCGGACACATTTGGCATGGCTCTCGAACCTTGTTCAGAGATGTTTTTGCTGGTATTGATCCAGATTTAGACGCTCAGGTGGAATTTGGAGCATTCCAAAAACTTGGAGATCCAACTACAAAAAGACAAGTAGTTTGATACAACATTAATCTCTGATTTTTCGTCTCTATTTTCTTTTTGTAATTTGACTTTGACATAGGGTACTGGGGACATCTTGATTTGAATCCCCGCCTTTTCTTTGTCTTGACTCTTGCTCTTTTTTTATCCGGGAACGCTCTAAATAAACAGATATGGAAGCTATAATTGTAAACCACGATTGAATCTATGGAAGCATTAGTTTATACATTCCTCTTAGTATCAACTCTAGGAATAATTTTTTTCGCTATCTTTTTTCGAGAACCGCCTAAAGTTCCAACTAAAAAGGTGAAATGATTTTTCATTATCTTAATTGAAGTAATGAGCCTCCCAAGATTGGGGGGCTCATTACTTCAACTAGTCCCCGTGTTCCTCGAATGGATCTCTTAGTTGTTGAGAGGGTTGCCCAAAAGCAGTATATAAGGCATACCCCGTAAAACTTACAAGTAAACCAGATATAGAGATGGCGACTAGGGTTGCTGTTTCCATTATTATATAATAATAAAAAAATAATAATTTCCAGACCACAATGGATCTATGATAAGATCATTTATTTACAACAGAATGGTATACAAAGTCAACAGATCTCAGTTAATACAAAAAAGGATTTATGGCTACACAAAGCGTTGAGGGGAGTTCTAGATCTGGTCCAAGACGAACTATTGTAGGGGATTTATTGAAACCATTGAATTCGGAATATGGTAAAGTAGCTCCAGGGTGGGGGACTACTCCTTTGATGGGTGTCGCAATGGCTCTATTTGCGGTATTCCTATCTATTATTTTGGAGATTTATAATTCTTCCGTTTTACTAGATGGAATTTCAATGAATTAGATTTACAAGAATCACTAAATTCTAGCTTTTCAATACAAAGTGAAGCATTTTGGTCTCGTTTTTTTAGCCCATTTTATGCTATTCTATTTTGGTAGTTCGATCGTGGAATTTCTTTCTTTCTGTATTTCTGGAATATGAGTGTGCGACTTGTTATAATGGATCCTATTGATAATACAGAAAATGGGTCTGTCATCTTATCTTGATAGAGATGGTTTTTGACTTCGTCAGATATTTATTCTAGTATCTGGAGCACGGAATATATGAAATAGATTACGAAGTATTAGAGCTATGATTCATACTTAACTTAATAACTTAATATTCAAATCCCGTGACCGGACTCCAAAACTCCAAAAAATTTCAAAGAGTTAGAAACTCTAATTTTTCTTCCTTCTAGCTCTTTGTCTATGTTTATTTTGATCACAGGATAAACCTTTCTTTGGATTTTTAGTCATTATATTGATTCAAAGTGATGATACAAGAGTTCTTACTCAGGGAATCCTTGTACTTAGTTAGTTTGAAGGTTTTATTGAATCATCATGGTTCTAGTATGAATCTGAGGTTTTCAATCAATTTATAGGATCTTAACAAGAAAATTCCTATCAATCAATAATAACGAAAAC